AATCTATCATATAGATGAGGATAAACTAGTGACCTCGGATATTAATGAAATCTATAGAAGAATTATCTATCGGAATAATACTCTTACAGATCTATTAACAACAAGTATAGCTACGCCAGAAGAATTAATAATATCTCAGGAAAAATTGCTGCAAGAAGCCGTGGATGCACTTCTTGATAATGGAATCTGCGGACAACCGATGAGGGATGATCATAATAGAGTTTACAAGTCTCTTTCAGATGTAATTGAAGGCAAAGAAGGAAGAGTTCGCGAGACTTTGCTTGGTAAACGGGTTGATTATTCAGGGCGGTCAGTGATTGTCGTGGGCCCTTCACTTTCATTACATCGATGTGGATTGCCTCGCGAAATAGCAATAGAACTTTTCCAGGCATTTGTAATTCGTGACCTAATTAGAAAACATCTTGCTTCGAACATCGGAGTTGCTAAAAGTCAAATTCGAAAAAAAAAACCGATTGTATGGGAAATACTTCAGGAAATTCTGGATGACCATCCTGTATTGCTGAATAGAGCGCCTACTCTGCATAGATTAGGCATACAGGCATTCCTGCCCATTTTAGTGGAAGGGCGTGCTATTTGTTTACATCCATTAGTTTGTAAGGGCTTCAATGCAGACTTTGACGGGGATCAAATGGCTGTTCATGTGCCTTTATCTTTGGAGGCTCAAGCAGAGGCACGTTTACTTATGTTTTCTCATATGAATCTTTTGTCTCCAACTATTGGAGATCCCATTTCTGCACCAACTCAAGATATGCTTAGTGGACTCTATTTCTTAACGAGTGGAAATCGTCGGGGTATTTGTGTAAATAGGTATAATCCATGTAATCGTATAAACTATCAAAATGAAGATAATAACTATAAGTATACAAAAAAAAAAGAACCTTTTTTTTCTAATGCCTATGATGCAATTGGAGCTTATCGGCAAAAACGCATCAATTTAGGTAGTCCCTTGTGGCTGCGGTGGCGACTAGATCAACGCGTTATTGCTGCAAGAGAAATTCCCATCGAAATTCACTATGAATCTTTGGGGACCTATTATGAGATTTATGGACACTATCTAATAGTAAGAAGTATAAAAAAAGAAATTCTTTATATATATATTCGAACCACTCTCGGTCATATTTCTCTTTATCGAGAAATAGAAGAAGCCATACAGGGGTTTTGGCAGGGCTGTTGTAATTCTATGCTACCAGGGGGAATTCGAGTCTCACCGGGTTAACTAGGACTATAATTGCAATTGCGGAATTTATACGTGAATCAAGATCTAGAAAAGGAAGTTTTACAATCACTGACTCAAACCCATTGTCAAATTCTACTCAGCGCAATATGGAGGTACTGATGGCAGAACGGCCCACTCAGGTCTTTCACAATAAAATGATAGACGGAACTGCCATGAAACGACTTATTAGTCGATTTATTGATCACTATGGAATAGGATATACATCACATATCCTGGATCAAGTAAAGACTCTGGGTTTCCGACAAGCTACCGCCGCATCCATTTCATTAGGAATTGATGATCTTTTAACAATACCTTCTAAAAGATGGCTAGTTCAAGACGCTGAACAACAAAGTTTTATTTTGGAAAAACACCATCATTATGGGAATGTACACGCGGTAGAAAAATTACGTCAATCGATCGAGATCTGGTATGCCACAAGTGAATATTTGCGACAAGAAATGAATCCTAATTTTCGGATGACCGATCCTTTTAATCCAGTCCATATAATGTCTTTTTCGGGAGCCAGAGGAAATGCATCTCAGGTACATCAATTAGTAGGTATGAGAGGATTAATGTCGGATCCCCAAGGGCAAATGATTGATTTACCCATTCAAAGCAATTTACGCGAAGGACTCTCTTTAACAGAATATATTATTTCTTGTTACGGAGCCCGTAAAGGAGTTGTGGATACCGCTATCCGAACATCAGATGCAGGATATCTCACGCGCAGACTTGTTGAAGTAGTTCAACACATTGTTGTACGTCGAACAGATTGCGGCACCGTCCGAGGTATTTCTGTAAGTCCTCGAAATGGAATGATGGCGGACAGGATTTTTATCCAAACATTAATTGGGCGTGTATTAGCAGATCATGTATATATAGGTTCGCGATGCATTGCTACTAGAAATCAAGATATTGGAGTTGGACTTGTCAATAGATTCATAACTTTTAGAGCACAACCAATCTCTATTCGAACTCCCTTTACTTGTAGGAGTACGTCGTGGATTTGTCAATTATGTTATGGCCGAAGTCCAGCTCATGACGACCTGGTCGAATTGGGAGAAGCTGTAGGTATTATTGCAGGTCAATCTATTGGAGAACCGGGCACTCAATTAACATTAAGAACTTTTCATACCGGCGGAGTATTCACAGGGGGTACTGCAGAACATGTGCGAGCCCCTTCTAATGGAAAAATAAAATTCAACGAGGATTTGGTTCATCCGACACGTACACGTCATGGACATCCTGCTTTTCTATGTT